AAGAAATGAATCCTAATTTTCGGATGACTGATCCTTTTAATCCAGTCCATATGATGTCCTTTTCGGGAGCTAGGGGCAATGCATCTCAAGTACACCAATTAGTAGGTATGAGAGGATTAATGTCGGATCCACAAGGACAAATGATTGATTTACCTATTCAAAGCAATTTACGTGAAGGACTGTCTTTAACAGAATATATCATTTCGTGTTACGGAGCCCGCAAAGGAGTTGTAGATACTGCTGTACGAACATCGGATGCGGGATATCTTACACGCAGACTTGTTGAAGTAGTTCAACACATTATTGTACGTAGAACAGACTGTGGCACCATCCAAGGAATTTCTGTAAGTCCTCGAAATGGGATGATGTCGGAAAGAATTTTTAGCCAAAAATTGATTGGCCGTGTATTAGCAGACGATATATATATAGGCTCACGATGTCTTGCCATTCGAAATCAAGATATTGGTATTGGACTTGTCAATCGAGTCATAACTTTTCAAACACAACCCATCTCGATCCGAACTCCCCTTACTTGTAAAAGTACGTCTTGGATCTGCCGATTATGTTATGGCCGGAGTCCCACTCATGGTGACCTCGTCGAATTGGGAGAAGCTGTAGGTATTATTGCGGGTCAATCTATTGGGGAACCCGGCACTCAACTAACATTAAGAACTTTTCATACCGGTGGAGTATTCACAGGGGGTACTGCAAAACATGTTCGATCCCCTTCTAATGGAAAAATAAAATTCAATGAGGATTTGGTTCATCCCATACGTACACGTCACGGGCACCCCGCTTTTCTATCTTATATAGACTTGTATGTAATTATTGAGAGTGAGGTTATTATACATAACGTGACTATTCCACCAAAAAGTTTGATTTTAGTTCAAAACGATCAATATGTAGAATCAGAACAAGTGATTGCTGAGATTCGCGCAGGAACATACACTTTTAATTTTAAAGAGAGGGTTCGAAAATATATTTATTCTAACTCAGAGGGAGAACTGCACTGGAGTACTGATGTATACCATGCACCCGATTTTACGTATAGTAACGTTATTTTTTTACCAAAAACAAGTCATTTATGGATATTATCAGGAGGCTCATACAGATCCAGTGTGGTCCCTTTTTCAATCCATAAAGATCAAGATCAAATGAACGTTTATTTTCTTTATACCAAAGGAAAACCCATTTCTAACTTTTTAGGAAATACAGTAAATAATGATCAAGGAAAAGACAAATTCCTTACTTCGGGTTTTTATGATAAAAACGAAAGCAGTAGTCTTGATTATTCAGAATTTAATCGAATCGTCTATAGAGGTCATTGTAATCTCCTATTTCATTCTAGTCTACACAAAAATGATGCTTTATTTTTATTAGCAAAAAGGCGAAGAAATGGATTCATCATTCCATTCCAATGGCTTAAAGAACGAGAGAAAGACCAACAGCCTCGTTCTAGTATTTCGATTGAAATACCAATAAATGGTATTTTTCGGAGAAATAGTATTCTTGCTTATTTTGATGATCCTCAATACAGAAGAAAGAGTTCGGGAATTACTAAATATGGGGCTATAGGCTTGGATTCAATCCTCAAAAAAGAGGATTTAATTGAGTATGGAGAAGTCAAAGAACTTAAGGCAAAATACCAAACGAAAGTAGATCCATTTTTTTTTATTCCCGAAGAGGTGCATATTTTACCCGAATCGTCTTCCATAATGGTACGAAACAATAGTATTATTGGAGTAGATACACAAATCGCTTTAAATACAAGAAATCGAGTAGGTGGATTGGTCCGCATAGAGAAAAAAAAAAAAAAGATTGAACTTAAAATTTTTTCTGGAGATATCCATTTTCCTGTAGAGATAGATAAGCTATTCCCACACAGTAGCGTCTTGATACCGCCAGGAAGGGTAAAAAAAAAATTTAAAGAATCAAAAAAAAGGAAAAATTGGATCTATGTCCAATGGATCACACCTACCAAGAAAAAATATTTTGTTTTGGTTCGACCCGTAATCATATATGAAATAGCGAACGGTATAAATCTAGAAACACTTTTTCACCAGGATTCGTTGCAGGAAAAGAAGAATCTAAAACTTAGAGTTGAAAATTATATTCTTTATGTAAATGGCAAATCAATTTGGGGCATTTCCGGAACCCATATTCAATTAGTTCGGACTTCTTTGGTCCTGACCTGGGACCAAGACAACACAAGTTCTTCGTTAGAAGAAGTCCGCGCTTCCTTTGTTGAAGTAAGTACAACAGGTCTGATTCGAGATTTCTTAAGAATCAACTTAGTGAAATCACATATTTATTCTATAAGAAAAAGAAACGATCCGTTAGAGCCTGGATTGATCTCGGATAATAGGTCAGATCGTACCAATCCGTTTTATTCGATTTCCTACACGGAAAAGAGTCACCAATCATTTATACAAAATCAAGGAACTATTCATACGTTCTGGAATAGAAGTAAGGAATCTCAATCGTTGATAATTTTGTCATC